TGCCCCTTGTTTCCAGTAAATGGTTCAAATCCTTTTATCGATATGAGTGTTCTATATCGGATAAATTGCAACTATTCATTTTGAAACCACCTCCATACTAATATAAGTAATGGTAGAAAGAGTACCAATGTTGCGCCTGGACTTCAAACAATTTAGCTTTAACCATGTTAAAGGTCCCACATTATTGGTTGATAGAGAATCAAAGTTGATTTCCCAATGAGTCACGAAATGCTATGGTTCGTACATATGATTTCCTAATTTATTCAGATGTAATTCGCGAGATCGTGCACCTTTATTTCCTAGTTATAAAGAAAAAACAAAAAAAAAAGTGCAGCTGGTTGGATCCAGCCTATTATTGAAATAAACAACTCGCACACACTCCCTTTCCAAAAAAGATCAATACACCAAGTACTACACTTAGATTTATTGGATTTGTTGCTAAAATATCGGTATTAAATCCGAAACTCCCGGCGGATGGCCAGTGACCCAGGGAGACGAAAGAATCGGTTACATTTTTCATATGATCTCCTCTTATAGATAGGACTAATTGAACAGAGCTTGTATTACTTTGCCCCCTTTTTTATTTGATTGATTTTTTTATCAATTTCCTTATTTCATTTCTCAGTATCAGTATATATTAAATTTTTTAATGATTTAAATTCATATTTTTTTCTTATTTCAATTCAAGTTCCCAATAATAAAAATAATAAAAAACTTAATTGGCTTTGTCTTAGTTTTAGGTCCCCCGCCTCATGTCAATTGCGAAATACCAGATTTGTTGCAACGCTTCCTAAAAACAAAAAAAAAGGGGGGGGGGGGGGGGGGTTCCGTTGGACTAAGAACGGGAGAAAGCGAGCGGATTCACTAATTTTATTTCTGATCCTCAAATTAGTCCTTCCCCTGAAGTCTCAACGAATAATTGAAAGTTATCGCAGGAGTGAAATCTTGATATAATTCGAAAAAACAAGCGACAAGACCCAAGACCGAGGTAATAAAAAAAAGAATTTCACTCACATTTCTAGGATTAAACTAAACAAAAGGATTTGCAAATAAAAGTGCTAATGCCACAACTAGCCCATAAATTGTTAAAGCTTCCATAAAAGCCAGACTAAGCAATAAAGTACCTCGGATTTTACCCTCTGCCTCCGGTTGTCTCGCGATACCTTCGACGGCTTGTCCCGCAGCAGTACCTTGACCAACTCCAGGTCCAATAGAAGCCAGCCCTACGGCCAATCCAGCAGCAATAACGGAAGCGGCAGCAATCAGTGGATTCATGGTAAGCTCCTCGCACAAAAATAAAGAAATGGTTAATGATACAATCAACCAATGAATTATGAATTATTATTCCTTCCGTCCATTATTAATCCTAAGATCGAGCCTGTCCTGTCGAAATAACAAAGACCTATGAATTCAAATTAAAGTAATAAGAATGTTGAATCATACGAACTACTTCGCTATCTCGTTTTTCATTCCTATCCATGGAGTTTTTAGAAATCCATACCATAGGATGGTAGTTCTTCCATTTCTTTGATCGGAACCGCTCTTTCAATTCCTTTAGTTCAATTCTTCACTCCGTCTCTTCTATATGCTGGCTTTCGTCTGTTTATTTATTCGTCCCAAACGAAACAGAAGGACTTTTATTGGAATCCCCAGCAAAATTCACGGTGTGGTGGGAAAGGAAAAAAGATATATGATCCTTCATATATAACTAGTAAATATCTAATATCACATATACATGTGTTTCTTCCATAACGTAAACCAACCATTTACATCTTTTATTCAACCGGATTTTAGAATTATTCGTTGAAACATACATAAGAGTTGGTTTTTGGTTTATAGCCATTACATATACTTAATATACTTACCCCTAACCCATTTTTTTATGAAGTTTGTAAATTATTCGTTTCGTTTACTTTTCCTTATCCCGCATGACTACAAACAGACGAATTAATTAGTATGACTCATTACAAATCAATACAATATCAAGATTTGATACCCAATTGCGCGCAATTAATCGGAATTTTTGCCAATCGGGGAAACTCAAATGAAATGGGAATAGTTTTTTAGAACATCGTTAATAGCATGTCGTAACCTGATCACATAACAATTCTTAATACAAAATGCAAATTATGAATTGTCATATTGTGATTAACTGAACAAATCGGAATAGAATATTTATTAGAAGGAAGGGGTATGACATAAATTGGCCAAACGGGAATCCTGGGAAAAAGATCTTTTAGATCTCTTTCCTTTTTTTACTACTTACTACTACTCTAAATCGTATATACTCTATTTGTATATATTATGTTCCAAACTAGTTTATCTGAATTGCCCATACGTTGCGGTGGGATAAACTCAAAAAATTCAAAGATAGTCAATGATGCCCCTCCATGGATTCCCCTATATAAGCCGCGGCTAAAGTTGCAAAAATAAGAGCTTGAATACCGCTTGTAAATAATCCAAGGAACATGACAGGTATAGGAACCACTGAAGGTACTAAAGAAACAAGAACAACAACTACTAATTCATCGGCCAATATATTCCCAAAAAGTCGAAAGCTAAGTGATAGGGGTTTTGTGAAATCTTCTAAGATGTTAATAGGTAAAAGGATTGGGGTTGGTTGAATGTATTTACCAAAATAACTCAATCCTTTTTTTGTAAACCCCGCATAGAAATATGCCACTGACGTAGGTAAAGCTAAAGCAACAGTAGTATTTATATCATTAGTGGGTGCGGCTAACTCCCCATGAGGTAACTGTATGATTTTCCGAGGTAAAAGAGCACCTGACCAGTTAGAAACAAAAATAAATAAGAACATAGTTCCAATAAAGGGAACCCAGGGACCATATTCTTCTCCAATTTGAGTTTTACTCAAGTCTCGAATGAATTCAAGGACATATTCGAAGAAATTTTGACCGCCGGTAGGAATGGTTTGTGGGTTTCGAACAGCTATAGCGGCAGAACCTAGTAAGATAGCCATTACGACCCAAGAAGTAATAAGTACCTGGGCATGTACTTGGAAACTCCCTATTTGCCAATAGAAATGCTGGCCTACTTCCACACCGGATATATCGTATAGCCCTTTTAGTGTGTTGATGGAACATGGTAGAACATTCATATTGACCTCTGACAAAAATAGAACTTAAAAAGTAATTATTTTGATTCAACCATCTCTTTCTTGATTCGCCCACTTGTATATTATATTTCGGATACCAAGTAATTACATAATATTCCCGGCACTTTTTATCTCTTTTTTGATATTCATAATATAGTAACCGATTCCATAAATCTATGGAGTTCCCGAAGTAATTGACTTATCTTATTATTAATCAACGCTTTCTTATATAGCTAGAACGACCCTCACAAATTGCAGCTATTAATTTGTTAAGAATGAATCGGATTGACGCTATAGCATCATCATTGGCGGGAATCGAAATATCTGCAAGATCCGGGTCACAATTTGTATCGATTAGACAAATGGTTGGAATTCCCAAAGTGACACATTCTCGAAGAGCCGTATATTCTTCTTGCTGATCAACGATGATTACAATATCGGGCAACCCCGTCATATATTTGATACCACCCAGATATGTTTGCAAGTGAGATAATTGTCTCTTCAACATTGCTGCATCTCTTTTCGGAAGACGGTTGAATCTTCCCGTCTTTTGTTCCGCTCTCAAGTCCCTGAACTTATGGAGTCTCGTTTCCGTAGTGGACCAATTCGTTGACATACCACCGAGCCATTTTTTATTAACATAATGACATCGAGCCTTTATTGCGGCCGATGCTACTGAATCTGCTGCTTTATTTTTGGTACCAACTATTAAGAATTGTTTTCCCCTACTTGATGCATCAAAAACTAAATCGCAAGCTTCTGATAAAAAACGCGCAGTTCTAGTAAGATTTGTAATATGAATACCTTTACGTTTTGCAGAGATGTAAGGTGCCATTCTAGGATTCCATTTCCTAGTACCATGACCAAAATGCACCCCCGCTTCCATCATCTCTTCCAAATTTATGTTCCAATATTTTCTTGTCATTTCTCCCCACACTTCTTCTTTTTTTTTAAGAGACGAGATATCCTGAAAATAAAAAATTGTTCCGAAGGAACCTTATACCGGAGATTGAACAGGGATACACGGTCCAAGCGATTACTTCCTTTCTATTGGTTATAACCAGACCCGGTAGTTAAAGTTACGTTCAAAAGATGAATCCGTTCTTAGGAATCAATAAAGCCCATATTGTTCTGATATATCCTGGAAATTCTTTGGAATACAAGAAGAAAAAAATTCTCTGTGGTGGAACAAAATATCTTTCATGCCCCCTTCAAATAGATTCTTATTTTTGATTTCCAACGAAATATTGCGGTGTTGACTTGAACGGTGCACTAATCCTTTGAATCCGGTACCAACAGGTATCATACCCCCCAAAACAACGTTCTCTTTCAGACCCTTCAACCAATCGATACGACCTCGTAGAGCCGCTTTTGCTAAAACGCGAGCAGTTTCTTGAAAACTCGCTTCGGATATAAAACTTTGAGTATTCAGAGACGCCCTCGTTATTCCCAATAAGATGGCTCGGTAACAGATCGCTTCTTCCAACGCACGCCCTGTTCGTTCCGCTCGCAACAATCCAATAAGTTCGCCGGGTGAAAAAACATTAGACATTCCATCTTCTGAAACCAACACTTTTGATGTTATTTGACGTACAATAATTTCGATATGCCTATTATGGATCTGCACTCCCTGTGATCGATAAACCTTTTGAATCTTATTAACCAAAGAGATACGACTTTGCGCTATGGTTAGCTCAGCGCCAATCAGGAATCCCCAAGGAATCCCAAGAATTCTTGTTATACATCCGTTCCAACCCTCCACCCTCCTTTCTAAGTTCATTGATATTGAATCAATCGAACGCACTTCTAACACTTGTTCGACTTTTGGAAGACCCTGCGTTATATCACCAGATCTCGATTTTTCATATATAAATGTAACTAATGTATCCCCTTCATAAAGTATTTCTCCATAATGACCATGAACGGTTGCTCCCGAAGTAGACAAATAGGGCTTAGCAGATCTTATTACTAAAGAGTCAACATGAACAATTAGAACCTGACCAGATTTTAGATGTGGTCCATATTTAGATATAGATACATTTTCACAAAAAAACTGTCCAAGACTAATTATTATTGAGGGTTCTTCACAATAATCCTGATGGAGAAAATACCAATTCCAATTCAATGGATTTAAAATCATGTTACTGCATGGATCGGAATTATAAATTCTCCCATTTTCATCCATTAAAAAATATTTAACTATTTGAAAAGCCTGTTTTAAATTGTCAAGTAGCAAATACTTATTCACCGAGATCTGATTATGAGTTATTAAATGGTAAAATGAATAAAAATTCGCAATTTTATTAGGGACAATCCCTAAAGGACCCAACGAATTCGTAATTAGAAGTACGGAATCCCTTTTATTTTTAGTTGATTTTTTTGTCACATTTTTATATTTCAAACCATTGAATGGCCCTATTCGAAAACAATTAGATGCTGACAAAATTATCAAAGACTGGCATTCCTTATCTCTATTCAACAACGTACGAATAGTTCCTTGATGTTGGGTAAGTGATTGTTGAATCCTTGCCTTGGAATAAAAAGGATTGAGATTGATGCGATCTGCTCCATTGACGAGAATCAATTCTGACCCTGCCGGAGCATTCCTTTTTCTGGTATACGAAATAGGGGACTTCACAAAATCCATTCTTATGAAATCTTGAATCAAATTATTTACCCTTACTTCAACAAAGGAAGCATGAACCTCCTCCATAGAAGAACTTTTTTTTTCTTGGCACCAGTTCAATACTAAACAAGTTCGAACTAATTGAATATTTGTGTTAGAAATTCCTCGAATTGGTTTGCCGTTTCCATAGAGGATATAATTGACAACTCGAAGTTGCACATTATCCCTTTCCTGCAACGGGTCCTGGGGAAAAAGCGTTGCTAAATTCATCCCATCCGCGATTTCATATGTAACTACGGGGCGAACCAAAACAAAATACTTTTTTTTGGTAGGGGTGATCCGTTGGACATAGATCCAATTTTTCAATTTTTTTGATTCCTTTGAATTTTGTTTTCCCGTTCCAGGCGGTATCAAGATGCCGCTGTGCCAGGATATCTTATCCGTCTCTCCGGGAAAATGGATATCTCCAGAAAAGATTTTTAGTTCAATCTTTTTTTTTTTTTTCTCCACTCGAACCAATCCGCCTACTCGGCTTCTTGTCGTGAAAGTGATTCGTGTATCTACTCCAATAATACTATTATTCCGTACCAGTACGGATGAAGATCCGGGTAAAATATGCACTTCCTCGGGAATGAAAAAAAATCGATCTATTTTCGTTTGATATTTTCGCCTTCTTTGATACTCAATTAAGTCTTCTTTTTTAACAATTGAATGCGCCTCTATAGTCCCATATTTAGTAATTCCCGAACTGTTTCTTCTGTATCGGGGGTCATCAAAATAAGCAAGAATACTTTTTTTACGGAAAATCCCATTTATAGGTATTTCAATCGATATACCCGAACGGGTTATTATTTCTTTCTCTTGTTCTTGATTATATTGGAATGGAATGATGAATCTATTTCTTCTCCTCTTTGCCAATAAATCAGAATTCCCGTGGAGAATGCCAGGATATATGAAATTACAAGTACAAGGACCATTGCATATGATTCGATCTGGTCCTGAATAATCAAGAATCCTCTCCTCTTTTTTACCAGAAAGCTCTGAACTAAAAAATTTGGATCTCGCTTGATCCTTAAGATTAGAAATGGATTTTCGTTCGGCAGAAAGAGAATGACCATTCATTTGATCTTGATCCTTGTGGAGCGAAAAAGAGACTATACTGGATCTGTATGGACCCCCCGATAATATCCATAAATGACTTGTTTTTGGTAAGAGATGAACATTGCCATATGCATATTCGGGTGCATGGTACACAGCGGTACTCCAGTGCATTTCTCCCTCTGAGTCAGAATAAATATGTTTTCGAACCCTCTCTTTAAAATTCAAGGTGGATATTCCCGCGCGAATCTCAGCAATCACCTGTTCTGATTCTACATATTGATTATTTTGAACTAAAAGAAAACTTTTTGGTGGAATAGTCACATTATGTAGAATATCTTGACCCTCAATAGTTACATATAGGTCTATATAACATAGAAAAGCAGGATGACCGTGACGTGTACGTGTGGGATGAACCAAATCCTCATTGAATTTTATTTTTCCATTGGAAGGAGCTCGTACATGTTCTGCAGTACCGCCTGTGAATACTCCACCGGTATGAAAAGTTCTTAATGTTAGTTGGGTCCCCGGCTCCCCAATAGATTGACCGGCAATAATACCTACTGCTTCTCCCAATTCGACCAGGTCGCCATGAGTGGGACTCCGACCATAACATAATCGACAAATCCAGGACGTACTCCTGCAAGTAAAGGGGGTTCGA